TCCCATTCTTCTACCCTTTCCGGGGAGTCGATAACTATTCATCGCTCTTACCTTGACACCAAAGAAGAGTTCGACCCAATGCTTTATTTCTGTCCTAGTTGATTCTGATTCGACATTAGAAGTATAGTGATTGTTCCTCAATAACCGAAGAATCACTTTGTCGGTAAATCCTGCATATTTGATTCCATCCATAAATCCCTTTTCTTCCCTATGAGTTCCAGTATCGATAAGAAATTCTATTTCTTACTGTTCATATATTATGGTAGAAATATAATATACCAATTCGTTATGTATGGATGATGAGATTCCATTGATACAGAGCCAATTCTAATAGACTTATTAAACGTTCTAATTGGCGTGCATCCAGCAGGAATTGAACCTACGAATTCGCCAATTATGAGTTGGGCGCTTTAACCATTCAGCCATGGATGCTTAGCAAGGATCGTCATACATCGCGAATCACCAAAGTCCAATTGAAATGCAATCTTTAGGAGTAATCAATGAAACAACATCAATTCCAATCCTGGATCTTCGAATTGAGAGAGATATTGAGAGAGATCAAGGATTCTCACTCAATCTATTTCGTGGATTCATGGGACAAATTCGATTCAGTGGGATCTTTCACTCACATTTTTTTCCACCAAGAACGTTTTATGAAACTCTTTGACCCCCGAGTTTGGAGTATCCTACTTTCACGCGATTCAAAAAATTTAACAAGGAATCTATATTTCACGATCAAAGGTGTAGTACTGCTTGTAATAGTGGTCCTTATATATTGTATTAACAATCGAAATATGGTCGAAAGAAAAAATATCTATTTGATGGGGCTTCTTCCTATACCTATGAATTCCATTGGACTCCGAAATGAGTCATTGGAAGAATCTTTTTTGTCTTCCAATATCACTAGGTTGATTGTTTCGCTCCTGTATCTTCCAAAAAGGAAAAAGATCTCTGAGAGTTGTTTCATGGATCCGAAAGAGCGTCCTTGGGTTCTCCCAATAATAAAAAAGTGTATCGTGCCTGAGTCGAACTGGGGTTTGCGGTGGTGGGGGAATCAGATCGTCAAAAAGAGGGATTCCTGTTGTAAGATATCTAATAAAAGGGTTGCTGGAATTGAGATCTCATTCAAAGATAAAGATATCAAATATCTGGAGTTTCCTTTTGTATCCTATATGGATGATCCGATCCGCAAGGACCGTGATTGGGAATTGTTTGATCGTCTTTCTCCGAGGAAAAAGCGAAACATAATCAACTTGAATTCAGGACAGCGATTCGAAATCTTAGTGAAACACTTGATTTGTTATCTCATGCCTGTTTTTCGTGAAAAAAGATCAATTGAAGCAGAGGGTTTCTTCAAACAACAAGGAGCTCAGAAAACTATTCAATCAAATGATATTGAGCATCTTTTCCATCTCTTTTCGAGAAACAAGTGGGGTATTTTTTTGCAAAATTGTGCTCAATTTTATATGTGGCAATTCCCCCAAGAGCTCTTCGTTAGCTGGGGGAAGAATCAGCACAAATCGAATTTTTTTAGGAACGTATCGAGAGAAAATGTGATTTGGTTAGACAATGTGTGGTTGGTAAACAAGGATCGGTTTTTGAGCAAGGTACGGAATGTATCGTCAAATATTCAATATGATTCTACAACATCTATTTTCGTTCAAGTAACGGATTCTAGCCAATTGAAAGGATCTTCTGATCAATCCAGAGATCCTTTTGATTCCATTAGTAATGAGGGTTCGAAATATCACACATTGATCAATCAAAGAGATATTCAGCAACTAAAAGAAAGATCGATTCTTTGGGATCCTTCCTTTCTTCAAATGGAACGAACAGAGATAGAATCAGATCGATTTCCGAAATGCCTTTCTGGATATTCCTCAATGTCCTGGCTATTCACGAAATGTGAAAAGCAGGTGGATAATCATCTGTTTCCGGAAGAAATCCAAAAATGGATTGGTAATCCTACAAGATCAATTCGTTCTTTTTTCTCTGACAGATGGTCAGAACTTCATCTGGGTTCGAATCCTACTGAGAGGTCCACTAGAGATCATAAATTGTTGAAGAAACATCCTGCTGTTTCTTTTGTCCCTTCCAGGCGATCGGAAAATAAAGAAATGGTTGATATATTCAAGATAATTACGTATTTCAAAAATAACGTCTCAATTCATCCTATTTCATCAAATCCGGGATGGGATATGGTTCCGAAGGATGAACCGGATAGGGACAGTTCCAATAAGATCTCATTCTTGAACAAAAATCCATTTTTGGATTTCTTCCATCTATTCCATGACCGGAACAAAGGGGGATACACGTTCCATTATGATTTTGAATCAGAAGAGAGATTTCAAGAAATGTCGAATCTATTCACTCTATCAATAACCGAGCCCAATCTGGTGTATCATAAGGGATTTGCCTTTTCTATTGATTCCTACAGATTGGATCAAAAAAAATTATTGAATGAGGTCTTATTGGATGAATCGAAAAATCAATCTTTCTTGGTTCTACCTCATATTTTTTATGAAGAGAATGAATCCTTTTATCGAAGGATCAGAAAAAAATCGGGCCGGATCTTCTGCGGGAATGGTTTGGAAGATCAAAAACCCAAAATAGTGGTATTTGCTAGCAACAACATAATGGGGGCAGTCAATCAATATCGATTGATACGCGATCTGATTCAAATCCAATATAGCATCCATGGATACATAAGAAATATATTGAATAGATTTTTATTAATGAATAGATCCGATCAGAACTTCGAATATGGAATTCAAGGGGATCAAATAGGAAATGATACTCTGAATCATATAACTATAATGAAATATACGATCAACCAACATTTATCAAATTTTAAAAAGAATCAGAAGAAATGGTCCGATCCTCTTATTTTTCCAACCGGGAGATCCATGAATCGGGATCCTGATGTATATAGATACAAATGGTCCAACGAGAGCAAGAATTTCCAGGAACATTTGGAACGTTTCGTTTCTGAACAGAAGAACCATTTTCAAGTAGTGTTCAATCGCTTTCGTATTAATCAATATTCGATTGATTGGTCTGAGGTTATCGACAAACGAGATTTGTCTAAGTCATTTCGTTTCTTTTTGTCCAATTCACTTCTCTTTTTTTCTAAGGCACTTCCTTTGTTCTTTTTGAGTATGGGGAATATCCCCATTCATAGGCGTGAGATCCACATCTATGAATTTAAAGGTCCGAGTCATCGACTTTGCAATCAGTTGTTAGAATCAATAGGCGTTCAAATCGTTCATTTGAAAAAATTGAAACCTTTCTTATTGGATGATCATGATACTTACCAAAGATCGAAATTATTGATCAACGGAGGAACAATATCACCATTTTTCTTCAATAAGATAGAAGGGTGGGTGATTGACTCATTCCATACTAGAAAGAATCGCAGGAAATCCCTTTATAATACTGATTCCTATTTCTCAACGATATCCCACGACCGAGACAATTGGATGAATCCCGTGAAACCTTTTCATAGAAGTTCATTGATATCTTCTTTTTATAAAGCAAATTGGCTTCCATTCTTGAATAATCCACATCGCTTCTGGTTCTATTGTGACAAAAGATTCCCCTTTTATGTGGAAAAGACCCGTATCAATAATTATGATCTCGCATATGCACAATTCCTCAATATCTCGTTCATTCGCAACAAAATATTTTCTTTGTGCGTCGGTAAAAAAAAAAACTTTTTTTTGGAGATAGATACTATTTCACCCATCGAATCACAGGTATCTGACATATTTATCCCTAATGATTTTCCACAAAGTGGTGACGAAAGATCTAACTTGTACAAATCTTTCTATTTTCCAACTCGATCCGATCTATTCGTTCGTAGAGCTATTTATTCGATCGCAGAAATTTCTAAAACACCTCTAACAGAGGGACAAATAGTCAATTTTGAAAGAACTTATTGTCAGCCTCTTTTAGATATGAATCTATCTGAATTAGAAGGGAAGAACTTGCATCAGTATCTTCGTTTCAATTCAAACATGGGTTTGATTCACATTCCATGTTCTGAGAAATATTTACCATCCCGGAAGAGGAAAAAACGAAGTCTTTGTCTAAAAAAATGCGTTGAGAACCGGAAGATGTATAGAACATTTCAACGAGATAGTGATTTTTCAAATCTCTCAAAATGGAATCTGTTCCAAACATATATGCCATGGTTCCTTACTTCTACAGGGTGCAAATATATAAATTTCATCTTTTTAGATACTTTTGCAGAGCCATTGCCAATACTGCCAATACTAAGTAGCCGTCACAAATTTGTATCCATTTTCCATGATATTATGCATGGATCAGGTATATCATGGAAAATTCCTCAGAAAAAATGGTGGCTGATTCTTCCACAATCGAATTTGATAAGTGAAATTTCGAGTAAGTGTTTACAGAATCTTCTTCTGTCCGAAGAAATGATTCATCGAAATAATGAGTCACCCGCTTCATTGATATGGACACATCTGATAGCACCAAATACTCGGGAGTTTCTCTATTCAATCCTTTTCCTTCTTCTTGTTGCTGGATATCTCGTTCGTACACATCTTCTCTTTGTTTCCCGAGCCTCTAGTGAGTTACAGACAGAGTTTGAAAAGATCAAATCTTTGATGATTCCATCATACATGGTTGAGGTGCAAAAACTTCTGGATAGGTATCCTCCACCTGAACTTAAACTGGATTTTTTCTGGTTAGAGAAGCTCTTTCTAGTTGCTCTAGAACAATTAGAAGATATTATGGAAAAAATATGGGGTTCCGTTTCTGGTGGCAACATGCTATTGGGTGGTGGTCCCGCTTATGGGATCAAATCAATACCTTCTAAGAAGGAGGATTTTAATACCAATCTCATCGATATGATAAGTATCATATCAAATCCCATCAATTCAATCACTTTTTCGCGAAAAACGAGAGATCTAAGTCGTACAAGTAAAGAGATTTATTCATGGATAAGCCAAAGAAAAAACGTAAACAGTGATTGGATTGATGATAAAATAGAATCCTGGGTCGCGAACAGCCGTTGGATTGATGATGAAGAAAGAGAATTCTTGGTTCAGTTCTCCACCTTAACAACAGAAAAAAGGGTTGACCAAATTCTATTGAGTCTGACTCATAGCGATCATTTATCAAAGAATGACTCTGGTTATCAAATGATTGAACAACCGGGATCAATTTACTTACGATACTTAGTTGACATTCATAAAAAGTATCTAATGAATTATGAGTTCAGTAGATCCTGTTTAGCAGAAAGAAGGATATTCCTTGCTCATTCTCATACAATCACTTATTCACAAAGCTCGTGTAGAGCTAATAGTTCGCATTTTCGATCTCACGGAAAACCTGTTTCGCTCCGCTTAGCCCTATCCCCTTCTAGGGGTATTTTAGTCATAGGTTCGATAGGAACTGGACGATCCCACTTGGTCAAATACCTAGCGACAAACTCCTATCTTCCTTTCATTACGGTAGTTCCGAACACGTTCCTGGGTGACAAGGCTAAGGGTTATCTTAGTGATGATATCGATATTGATGAGAGTGACGATAGCGATAGTGATGAGAGTGATGATAGCGATAGTGATGAGAGTGATGATATCGATATCGATATTGATGAGAGTGATGATATCGATATTGATGAGATTGACGATCTTAATCATGACCTTGATACAGAGCTGCTAAAGCTAAATATGACGGATGTGCTAACTTTGTATATGATGCCGAAAATAAACCAATTTGCTATCACCCTTCAATTCGAATTAGCAAAAGCAATGTCTCCTTGCATAATATGGATTCCAAACATTCATGAGCTGTATGTGAATGAGTCGAATTACTTATCCCGCGGTCTATTAGTAAACCATCTCTCCAGGGATTGTGAAAGATGTTCCACTCGAAATATTCTTGTTATTGCTTCGACTCATATTCCCCAAAAAGTGGATCCCGCTCTAATAGCTCCGAATAAATCAAATACATGCATTAAGATACGAAGGTTTCTTATTCCACAACAACAAAAGTACTTTTTCATTCTTTCATCTACTAAAGGATTCCACTTGGAAAAGAAAATATTCCATACTAAAAGATTTGGGTCCATAACCATGGGTTCCAATGCACGAAATCTTGTAGCACTTACCAGTGGGGCCCTATCAATTAGTATTACACAGAAGAAATCAATTATAGACACTAATACAATTAGATCAGCTCTTCATAGACAAACTTGGGCTTTGCGAGCCTCGGTAAGACCTGTTCAGGATCATGGGATCCTTTTCTATCAAACAGGAAGGGCTATTGCACAAAGTGCACTTCTAAGTAATTGCTCTATAAATCATATATCTAGCTATATGAAGAAGGAATCATGTAAGGAAGGGGATTCTTTTTTGTACAAATGGTACTTCGAACTTGGAACGAGCATGAAGAAATTAACGATACTTCTTTATCTTTTGAGTTGTTCCGCCGGATCGGTCGCTCAAGATCTTTGGTCTACACCCGGACCCGATGAAAAAACGTGGATCGCTTCTTATAGATTTGTTGAGAATGATTCTGATCTAGTTCATGGACTATTAGAAGGCGTTCTGGTGGGATCTTCGCGGCCAGAAAAAGATTGTAGTCAGTTTGATAATACTCGAGTTACATTGCTTCTTCGGCCCGAACCAAGGAATCCGTTCGATATCATACAAAATGGATCTTGTTCTATCGTTGATCAGAGATTTCTATATGAAAAATTCGAATCGGATTTTCAAGAACAAGAACAAGAAGAAGAAGGGGTCCCCCCCTCTCAACAGATAGAGGAGTATTTATTCAAGCCCATAGTTTGGGCTCCTAGAACTAGAATAGGGCGTCCTTATGAAAATCTATTTGATTGTATCGAAAGACCCGATGAATTGGGGTTTCCTTATTGGGACAGGCCGTTTCGGGACAAGCAGATCATTTTTAATAAAGAGGATGATCCTTCAGAGAAGTATTCGGAGTTCTTGCAGAGTGGAACCGTGCAGTACCAGGCACACGATGGATCTTACAAGGAACAAGGGGTTTTTCAAATAAGCCAATTCATTTGTGATCCTGCAGATCCATTATTTTTCCTATTCACAAATCAGCCCTTTGTCTTTGTGTTTTCACGTCGAGAATTCTTTGCAGATGAAGAGATGTCAAAAAGTCTTATTACTTCCCAAACAAAACCTCCTACAGTTCTATATAAAAGCTGGCTCATCCAGAAGACGGAAGAAAAGCACTTCGAGTTGTTGGTTCATCGCCGGAGATGGCTTAGAACCAACAGTTCATTATCTACTGGATCTTTCCGTTCTAATACGCCATCCGAGAGTTCTCAGTATTTATCAAATATGTTCCTCTCTAATGGAACACTATTGGATCAAATGACAAAGCTATTGTTGAGAAAGAAATGGCTTTTCCGGGATGAAATGAAAAATTGGATTCATGTAACTGGAGAAGGATTTCCCATTGCTTAGCTGGAAAGATATGTGGCCATCAAAGAGGGAT